AAGTGGAGACAGAATGAAACGTCCATAATAGAGACTATTACTATCTCCTCTTGATTCAACACACTTCCACTGCAGTGTCCGAGTCGATACTATTACTTTCTCTCGAACCATGGTAATCTTATTATTTGATCAAATCATTAAATTATTTATTTCTCTTGAAATCATTTCAATGTTTTGTTTATTTTTACACACGCCTTTTTTTAGGGGGCCTACAGCCATTATGTGGCATAGGGGTTACATCCCGTATGAAACTTAATATTACACCACTTCTACGAATAGCCCTTAATGCTGCATCTCGTCCGAGACCGGGGCCTTTTATCATGACTTCGGCTCGTTGCATACCTTGATCCACTACCGTCCGAATAGCATTTCCTGCTGCGGTTTGTGCCGCAAAGGGTGTCCCTCTTCTTGTACCCTTGAATCCACAAGTACCGGCGGAGGACCAAGAAATTACCCGGCCTCGTACATCTGTAACAGTCACAATGGTATTGTTGAAACTTGCTTGAACATGAATAACCCCTTTTGGTATTCTACGCGCACTCTTACGTAAACCAATACGCCCATTCCTACGTGAACCGATTCTGGGTGCGGGTTTTGCCATATTTTATCGTCTCATAAATATAAGTCAGAGGTATATGGATATATCCATTTCATGCCAAAACGGATCTTTTCCGCTTTTTTTTATTTGTATATTGGGTCCCTTAGGGAGTCTCTTTTATTTTATAAAGATTATCCTTGTCTTTGTTTATGTCTCGGGTTGGAACAAATTACTATAATTCGTCCCCGTCTACGGATCAGTCTACATTTTTCACAAATTTTACGAATGGAGGCCCTTATTTTCATATTTGTCATTCCTTAACTGAATTTCAAATTTACTTATTTGAAGAAAATTAGTTTCTGGAAATTTGAAACTTTCGAATTGTATCCCTCCGAAAGGAATATTGAAGTTGAAAAAAAAAACCACCTAATCGTTTGAATCCTTGTTTCGGAGTCTAGAAACTATATGCCCTTTGGTTGAATCATAATGACTTCTTTCGATTTTTACTCTATCTTCCGTTGGTATACGTATAAAACTACGTTGAATCCTTCCTGAACCATAACCTAGAATCCGATCTTCATTATCTAAATGAATCCGAAGCATACCATTCGGAAGTGATTCAGGAATTAAACTTTCATGAATCCAGTTTTCTTTTTTCATTCGCGGTAAAACCTCCTTGAAGTATTAACTAATGTAAGAGGAGAGTGAGAATAGAAACCCGTTCTTTATCTTTTTTTTTTTCACAAATAGTAAAGTTCCATATCTTAATTTGGATATAAGAAAGCTTACCATATATAACACAAAATTTCTCCGCCGATTCCTTCTAGTCGGGCCTCTCGGTCCGTCATTATACCCCGAGAGGTAGAAAGAATTACAATCCCCATCCCACCTAAAATTCTAGGAATTCGTTGATAACTAGAATAGATTCGTAGACCGGGTCGACTGATCCGTTTTAAATTTAAAACAGTTTTACATGGACCTTTCCTATTCCTTCTATGCCGTAGGGTTAAAACCAAAAAATATTTGTTGTTTTCCTGATGTTTCCTCACATTTTCAATAAAACCTTCTCTTAACAGTATTTTAACAAGGTTTTCGGTGATGTTAGTAGATGGTATTCGAACTGTTCCTTTTCTATTCATGTCAGCATTGCGTATAGAAGTTATTATATCAGCAATAGTGTCTTTACCCATGATAAATTAAAATTATTGTTACCCCCGAACTTTGATATAATCAACATGCTTTTTTCTTTCTATTTTATGAATTGTTAAAGATATATGCGTGAGACAAATTTACTAATTAATCTAGTTTACTCTATTCATATTTTATTCAAATGCTATAATAGCATTAGAGTCCCCGTTTTATTAGACTTATAATACTTCAGGTGCTAATGAAACTATTTTAGTGAAATTTAACTGTCTCAATTCCCGTGCGATCGCACCAAAAATTCTAGTTCCTTTGGGATTTCCTTCTTGATCAATAACAACCGCAGCATTGTCATCATATCGTAGTATCATACCGTTGTCACGTTTGAGTTCTTTACAAGTACGTACAATCACAGCTCTGATCACTTCGGATTTTTCTAGAGGTGTATTTGGTATTGCTTCCTTGATTACAGCAACAATAACGTCACCAATATGAGCATATCGTCGATTACTAGCTCCTATGATTCGAATACACATTAATTGTCGGGCCCCGCTGTTATCCGCTACATTTAAGTGGGTTTGAGGTTGAATCATATCATTTTTTTTTATTTGCTCTTTCACTGCGAAGGGGCTAAGTAAAAAAAGAAATATTGTTTGTCCAAAACAAAAAAAAAAAAGAAACCTATAATTTTGTTTTTTTTTTCATTCAAAAGATTTCTTTTCTTTGGTTATACATTCTTATCCCGAAATAATGAATTGCGTTCGTATAGGCATTTTGGATGCCGCTATTGAAATAGCCTTTCTGGCTACATTTTCTGCTACTCCACCCATTTCATAAAGTATTCTACCCGGTTTAACGATAGCTACCCAATATTCGGGGGATCCTTTACCGGAACCCATACGCGTTTCCGCGGGTCTTACTGTAACAGGTTTGTCTGGAAATATACGTACCCATATTTTTCCGCCGCGGCGTACGTTTCGTGTCATTGCTCGCCGCCCTGCTTCTATTTGTCTAGACGTGATCCACGTGGGTTCAAGTGCCTGAAGAGCATATCTACCAAAGCAAATACGATCACCTCGATAAGATATTCCTTTCATTCTTCCTCTATGTTGTTTACGGAATCTGGCTCTTTTGGGGTTATAGTTGATGGTTCTTTTTCAATTTCAATTCCATCTCTACTACAGAACCGGACATGAGAGTTTCTTCTCATCCAGCTCCTCGCGAATGAAAAATAACAGTTATAACATGGTATACATGTATTTAATGAATAATATACTGAATCGTGGGAGTCTTTGAGATTTTATCTAATATCTAATCTATTACAAATTTGTATATCTTGTTTTGATAGTTTATATAAAAAAAACTAAACATGTATTCAATTTCTATTTATTTATAGTTATAGATAATTATTTTATAGATTAGTTAGAGATAATAGATAATAATAATAGAATTTCGTTTTATTATAACGAGTATTTATTTTGTTTTGTCTTTTTTATTATCATATTATATTGGATCTATCAAAATTTATAAATCCAATAAAATAAAAACTTTCGCGGGCGAATATTTACTCTTTCCATATCTATTTCAGTTGTAGGGTTATCCTATGACATGGCCTCTCAGAATAAAAGTGGATTGGTCCCGGGTTCGTTTCGCCATCCTACCCAATGAATTATTAGGATTCGTTTTCAATAGAATCTTCTGCATCCACGGGTTCCGTCGTTCCCATCGCTTCGCGATTAATGGTTAGGCCTGAATTCTACAGCGGAGCTCCTAATGAAAATGAAATGTGTTATTGAGTCAATTTTCTCAGTCTTTGTGGACCCAGGGCTCTTGACTTTTTTTGTTCTATGAACAAATTCATCGAATTATAGATCAATCAAATTAGTATTGATGCTTTATTACGCTATCCTTTATAAGATCGCTCAGAGACCTTACATATTGGAATCATATAGCATTAGTATTCTTTTTCTCTCTTTCTCTCACCCTTCCATTTATCTGCATTCTTTTTGTTATTGCTTCACAACTTAAAATCAGATTGGTTTTTCTTTTTTTGCTTGTTTATGCAAACAAAAATTCAGTTGCTACAATGATATGATCAATATATCATATCGTGACTAGTTCTTTAGATCCAGATAATATGAAGCGGTGAGTTGGTTATTAGTTCGATAGTTATTAGTTCATACTATGGGCCAGTCCGTTTTTTTGACTACTAACCCTACAAAAACCAACGAGTCACACACTAAGCATAGCAATTATATCAATATAAAAAAATGAATTGAATTTTTATTCAACCTTATAGAATTGCCCATTTTTTTTTTGATTTAACAGAAAAAGAATGAAAGAGTTTGTCATTTTTTGCTTTTTTATTTCCGATAGAACGTAAAGACAAGTCAAATAAAGGCTTAGGCTTCCTCGTCTACAAATATCCAAATTTTGATGCCTAATACCCCATAGATAGTTCCAACTGCATAGGAACAATAATCAATTTTAGCTCGAATGGTTTGTAGAGGAACTCTACCCTCTCTGATCCATTCGACACGCGCAATCTCTTTTCCGTCGATACGTCCTGCAATTTGTACTTGAATTCCTTTTGTACCTGCTTGTTCAGTTAATTCAATAGCCTTTTTCATTGCTTTTCGAAATGAAACCCTATTCCTTAATTGTCCGGCTATAAATTCGGCGAGAATATTAGGGTGTCCATAAGGGTTTGTAATTCTTGTAAGAGCAATGTTGAGTTTTCGGTTTACACAATTAATTTCTTTTTGTACATCTATCTGCAATTCTTCGATTCTTCGAGGCCCACCTTTACCTTCTAGTAATAATTTTGGGAATCCCATATAGATTATGACCTGAATCAAATCGATTCTTTTTTGAATCTTTATGCATGCAATTCCCTCAACACCAGAGGATATTTGAATATTTTTTTGTACATAATTCTTGATCCAATCTCGGATTTTTTGATCTTCTTGTAGCCCTTCGGAATAATTTTGTGGTTGTGCAAACCAAAGAGAATGATGACCTTGGGTTGCACCAAGTCTGAAACCAAGTGGATTTATTTTTTGTCCCATAATCTCCCAATACTATATATATCATGACACGTCATATCCGTGTACTTACTTATTTTTATTTCTCCATACGTTGCCTTTGAAGTATAATATGGCGTATTTGGCTCCTTTATACTTCCTTTTTTATACTTCCTTTACAGATATATCTTTTAATCCAATAGTTATATGAAAAACGGGTCTTTTTATCGGATAACTACGCCCTCGAGCTCTAGGTTTTCATTTTTTCACAGTAGTACCCCTTCACGACTTCCGCT